TTGATTGAGTAACATCTTTTTTTTTTGATTGACCTCCTCCTTAATCTGCAGGGGGTCAAATTCAGGTTGCAGTTCAAGTTAGTGAAGTTGTTTTATTGTGATTCGACATTACAAGAACAGAATCACGCTCTGTAGGATTTGAACCTACGACATCGGGTTTTGGAGACCCACGTTCTACCGAACTGAACTAAGAGCGCTTTCTTATGACAGCAGATACGACTGTCAAGAAAAGGATTCTTTTTGTACCCCCAATACATTTTGCATGCATTGCATATAGTATCATAAAATAAAAGATTATGTCCAATTTTCATCGATCTCAATTGACCCCTCGTTACTGGCCATAGGAAAAATAATAGGTAGGGATGACAGGATTTGAACCCGTGACATTTTGTACCCAAAACAAACGCGCTACCAAGCTGCGCTACATCCCTTTTAATTGTTGTACAGTGTCATTGTAGAGAATCCCTGTCTTGTTTTCCACATCGTTATTTCCTCTATCTATATACAATTTCTCTTGCCATTTCTTCTTTTTGGTCTCATATCTCATATAATAAAAGAATTATATACATATGAAACCTAACGTATAAAAGAATTAATATTTATCGGTAATGCTCAGGAAGAGGGGGTCATCTTTTTCTGTTTTAGGTACAAGTGGATCTCATCTACCGGATCATTGTACATATCCATTTTAGTTAGAGATTCCGCGTACAAATACAAGTGATCTTTAACTACATATGCATCTGATCATATATGTATTCCAATAAAGAAGGAGGATTTTCAATGCGAGATATAAAAACATATCTCTCCGTGGCACCTGTGCTAACTACTCTATGGTTTGGGTCTTTAGCAGGTCTATTGATAGAGATCAATCGTTTATTCCCAGATGCGTTGGTATTCCCCTTTTTTTCATTCTAGTTATTGATATGGGAATGGATGAATGAAGAAGATTAGAGATACAATAAATTCTCTGTGACCAACCCCCCCCCTTTTTTTTCAGTTCTTTTAGGATAGGAAGGAAAGAGAAAGAATAAAAGTGGATTGAACCTCAGTCAAACTCGGGTTCAGGATAGAATTAATAGAGGTAGAACAGAAATAGAAATGGGGCTCTAGGGCAGGCTGTTCGAGATCATATAAGATAGTAAATGAAATGCTGGGATTAGGAATAATGAATAGTTAGAAATAATTGTATTACTTATGATTTTATTACTTTATTGATTGCATGATTGCAACGAAATCTTTCATAATTGTATTTCGAGTTAGCAACCTATTTTCTATTTATTTTTCGTTCCTTTCTTCTTCTTCGGTTCGGATCGAAAATAGAAGAATTGAGTGAATCCAAAGGAGGTTCATGGCCAAGGGTAAAGATGTCAGAGGAATAGTTATTTTGCAATGTACCAGTTGTGTCCGAAATGATTTTAATAAAGAATCGCGAGGCACTTCCAGATATATTACTCAAAAGAATCGACACAATACACCTAGTCGATTGGAATTGAGAAAATTCTGTCCTTATTGTTACAAGCATACGATTCATGGGGAGATAAAGAAATAGATCGAACGGAACACGTGTACCATCCTTCCAAGGAACAGGAAGAAATTATATATATATAAACAAATCAAGTCCTATTTCGGTCGGATCCGAAATGAATGAAGAAATGGGATTTTAGAGATAAGGAATAAACCATGGATAAATCCAAGCGACTCTTTCGTAAATCCAAGCGATCTTTTCGTAGGCGTTTGCCCCCAATTGGATCGGGGGATCGAATTGATTATAGAAACATGAGTTTAATTAGTCAATTTATTAGTGAACAGGGAAAAATATTATCTAGACGAGTGAATAGATTGACCTTGAAACAACAACGATTAATTACTATTGCTATAAAACAAGCTCGTATTTTATCTTCGTTACCTTTTCTTAATAATGAGAAACAATTTGAGAAAACCGAGTCGATCCCTAGAACTACTGGTCCTAGAACCAGAAATAAATAGGCCTACTCCTCAATTGAATCAAAACAACTCTAATTGGAATTAAAAATCAGATTGATTGATCTTTTGTTCGAAAAAGCCGAGAGATTTTATTGTTGCGTCGTAATAGAATAAAAAAAAGAATGGGAGAAGAAGAAATCTGTTTTTTTTTGAAACGTGTTCGTTCATTCCTACTACTTATCTTATCATATTAATTTCTACTCTACCTTCCCGGAGGTCATTCTCCGGGGAACTCCGTTTAAATCATTCCGGTGAATTCCTTCCAATCTCCTTATTTGATGATCTCATTGGAAATCATGTAAAGACAATTCCTATTTGATATAGCTATTTGTGCAGGTATTTTACGATTAAGAAGCAACTGCCTCTTGTACAGATCATGTATTAATCGACTATAACTATAGGATACCCTATTCTCACGAGTTACTGCATTTATCCGAGTGATCCACAAACGACGAAAATCTCTCTTTCGCCTGCCTCTATCCCGATGAGAGGACACCAAAGCTCTCATTTTCTGTTGAGTAGTAGTTCGAGTAAGTCTTGAATGGGCCCCTCGAAAGGTTGATGCAAATAAACGAATTTTTGTTCGACGTCTCCGAGCTATATATCCTCGTCTAACTCTGGTCATTGAATCAAATTAAACTTTGATGAATAACTAATCGATTTCTTTTCTTTCAGTCATTCTTTTCCCCTCTCCTGGTTTATTAATAACAAAACGGATTCTTCCGATGTATAAAATAAAAATTCCAATGGCTTTTGCTACTATGACCTTCCCAACCACGATTTTTTATTTCTTCCAGGCATTTATTTCACCTCAAAATAAGAAATTTTACCGATATTTGGTATAAAATAGGTATAAAATAAATAGGTAGTAAATGTAAATGGATAAATAAATAAATAGTGGCTTCCATCGTTTCTATGGTTACTTCTTAAACGGTGAGGCCCTCTCTATACACCGGAGCCCCTTCCCTCATTTAATCAATGTTATTGGTAACTTGTACAGTTCACACTCTTTGGCTCTACCCATGAATTGTCCAGTAATAGGTCTTTTCACAATGAGATCTATTCATACAGTGACGGCATTTAAGTATGAAGGTTGGCTAGGTAGCTGACCCTGTTAGTCCGTTCTTGCAAGAGTAGGAGCATAATCTTTCTGCTTCTTAAATACCATTTCCCCCGCTTAATGGATAACCATTTGCTACCAATGGAGAATTGCTTTTCATCTCAAATCGAGGTGATTGGATTTGCACCAATGGAAACCATAAATTCCATACACAATAGAGGTATATGATAGATCTTTATTTTTAGATAGTGAATGGAGTTCTTCCATTCTATCCCATTCATTGGTACTGGTCATTGAGACTGGAAAAATCGTCTCATTTGTTCTAGCTCATGATCTGAACGAGTCGCACATACACCCTAGTACATGTTCCTCGACGCTGAGGACATCCTCGAAGAGCTGGGGATTTCGTGACATTTCTGATTGGCTGTCTTGTGTTTCTAATAAGTTGTTTAATGGTTGGCATGCTGAATCGTATACAGAATGGGCTGGTTTAGATCGATCCTAACCGGATGATTATGAATTACTTCCATTTACTATTTTATTTTACCCGGGTAAGAAGATAAAAGATCAAATCACGGTTCATTCGAATTATGATTCGAAATGGAATCACGGATTTATGCGAAATCCCCGGTATTTTCGACCGCTACAAGATCAACAATGCCATGAGCTTGGGCTTCTGCTGCTGACATAAAAACATCTCTTTCCATGTCTTCGGATACAACCCATAAAGGATTGCCCGTTCTTTGTACATAAACCCTTGTGAGGATTTCGCGGAGTTTCAGTAGTTCTTCCGCTTCCAGGATAAATTCTCCTGTGGGTGCCTCATAAAAAGAACTAGCAGGTTGGTGGATCATAACCCTGATGATATAACATAATAAACGATTCCTCTATCTCGCATGATCGGGCGAAAGGAAGGGATAAAGAATAACAAACAAGAAGAAAAAGATAGAATTGAACAACCGTACAGGCATCTTTTGTGCATTGCATACGGCTCTGCAATGGAATTTCTTTTTCCCTTCCATCAAAGAAAGAGACAAATAGAATCCATCAGACCCAGATCGTTGAATGATCCATTTACCATCCTTCCTTTCGTAGGAGTCAAAAAATACTATGATGGTTCCGTTGCTTTATATATTTATCTCGTCTGAGATTCAGCAATCCCAAAGTTTCTTTTTGATCCGATCAAATAAGGAAAAAAGAATCTTTTTTTTTTTTCATACTCTTTCATAACATAAATATCGGAAAGAGACTTCTGGTGTGGAAGCAAAAAGGTTTGTGACGCTGAAATGGAACCCCGATACATAAGATCAAATCGGAAATAACCTTTGTTTCATACTACTATCTCGATACATAATCTCATGTTATGAAAAAACGAGAATGGTTTGCTCATATCGAACTCGAAATGCCATGCTATTATTACTTATTATTTATATTCCATATGGCGAAGGCATAGTCTTCTTTTTCTCTCAAATAAAAAACTCATTGGCGCCAAGCGTGAGGGAATGCTAGACGTTTGGTAATTTCTCCTCCGACCAGGATGAAAGATCCCATTGAAGCGGCTAATCCCATGCATATTGTATGCACATCTGGTGGCACAAATTGCATAGTATCATAAATAGATATTCCTGGTATTACCCATCCGCCGGGAGAGTTTATAAACAAATAAAGATCCCTGGTATCATCCTCTATGCTGAGATATACCATGAGACCAACAAGTTGATTCGAGATCTCGCTATCAACCTCTTGGCCTAAAAAAAGTAATCTTTCTCGATAAAGTCGGTTGATTAGGACAAAATTGTATCCTTTAGGAACCGTACACGCACCTTTGGATGCATACGGTTCAAAAAATAAAAATTGCGAAACAAAAAAAGAATCAATGTGTCGATTCCAGCCCTTTTCTCTTTTCGTAGCAGGGTTTTTCCTAACGAAGGGGCTTTTTCTTCCATTTTTCAAGAAACATGAGTTTTGACTTGACTTGCTTCCCTAGAATTCACTGAACTTATCGAACTAACCTCTCATTGATGTATTGTTTCATCGAGATCCAAATCACGATGTAATTTTCTTGTTCCTGAATGGGCCTCTTCAATTCTTTTAGGTTTATGCTCTACTCCGGGTAAAGATCTGCCCGAATTCTATTTGCACATATAGGACAAATAATCTCAGTACCACTTCTTTTTGCTACGACTTCTTTTTTTTTTTTCAATTCGTTTCATGTCTTCCGCCCAATATATGATGTATTCATCATATTACTCCATTGATTGGCAGTATGAGATCACTCATATGGTATAAAGGAATCATTTATGATACGAGTGGTAATCATACATAGATTACCAATTTGGTATTTTCTGAACGGAGCCTGTATACTTCATTTTATTGGTCCAAGCCAACCATAAATTCTTCTAATTGATAATATGGATCCCCCAATAAATTGATCTAATTGCACTTCACGCTCCGAATTATTGATGGTTCAATCAATCTTTCTTGGGCGAAAGAGAGGATATCTCCATCGGGGGAGAGAACGGGGAAATCCCATATGACCCAATATGTCTGACAAGTCGCACTATACGTCAACCCAAACTGCATCTTCCTCTCCAGGACTCCGAAAAGGTACTTTTGGAACACCAATGGGCATTAAATTAAAGAAAAAGAGGTTAAGTACTATACTTCACTTTGATGTGGAAACGTAACAACGGGTTTATTGTCTTCATAATATTGCCGTTTATCGTATTTTATCAATAGATTCGAAGGTTCATGGAGGAAGACAGAATGAATAAAGAAAAATTCTTACGAATGGATCGTTTGAATGATGAACAAGTATCTATGCATTCGCTCACAAAAAATGGGACCAGCCCCCATTGCGTATTGGTACTTATTGGGTATAGAATAGATCTGCTTCTCTTTGTTCCTACGAACAGAATTGTTCAATTATTACCAACGGAACGGAATAAATATTAACCCTTGCTTCGGGATAATCCACTGAAAAGGTGAGGTCCATAGCATAGTCTTTTCCAATGCGATAAAGTTACATAGTGTCTATTTTTTCTTTGATAAAGGGGTATTTCCATGGGTTTACCTTGGTATCGTGTTCATACCGTCGTATTGAATGATCCCGGTCGGTTGCTTTCTGTCCATATAATGCATACAGCTCTAGTTTCTGGTTGGGCCGGTTCGATGGCTTTATACGAATTAGCAGTTTTTGATCCCTCTGACCCCGTTCTTGATCCAATGTGGAGACAAGGTATGTTCGTTATCCCTTTCATGACTCGTTTAGGAATAAACAATTCATGGGGTGGTTGGAGTATCACAGGAGGAACTATAACGAATCCGGGTATTTGGAGTTACGAAGGTGTGGCCGGGGCACATATTGTATTTTCTGGCTTGTGCTTCTTAGCAGCTATCTGGCATTGGGTGTATTGGGACCTAGAAATATTCTGTGATGAACGTACGGGAAAACCCTCTTTGGATTTGCCCAAGATCTTTGGAATTCATTTATTTCTCTCAGGGGTGGCTTGCTTTGGGTTTGGCGCATTTCATGTAACAGGCTTGTATGGTCCTGGAATATGGGTGTCCGATCCTTATGGCCTAACCGGAAAAGTACAATCTGTAAATCCAGCGTGGGGCGCGGAAGGTTTTGATCCTTTTGTTCCGGGGGGAATAGCCTCTCATCATATTGCAGCGGGGACATTGGGCATATTAGCGGGTCTATTCCATCTTAGTGTCCGCCCGCCCCAACGTCTATACAAAGGATTACGTATGGGCAATATTGAAACGGTCCTTTCCAGTAGTATCGCTGCTGTCTTTTTTGCAGCTTTCGTTGTTGCTGGAACTATGTGGTATGGTTCAGCAACTACCCCGATCGAATTATTTGGTCCCACTCGTTATCAGTGGGATCAGGGATACTTCCAGCAAGAAATATATCGAAGGGTTGGTGCCGGGCTAGCCGAAAATCTGAGTTTGTCGGAAGCTTGGTCTAAAATTCCCGAAAAATTAGCTTTTTATGATTACATCGGTAATAATCCGGCGAAAGGGGGATTATTCAGAGCAGGCTCAATGGATAACGGGGATGGAATAGCTGTTGGATGGTTAGGACACCCCATCTTTAGAGATAAAGAAGGGCATGAGCTTTTTGTACGTCGTATGCCTACTTTTTTTGAAACATTTCCAGTAGTTTTGGTAGACGGAGACGGAATTGTGAGAGCCGATGTTCCTTTTAGAAGGGCGGAATCAAAGTATAGTGTCGAACAGGTAGGTGTAACTGTTGAGTTCTATGGTGGCGAACTCAATGGAGTCAGTTATAGTGATCCCGCTACTGTGAAAAAATATGCTAGACGTGCCCAATTGGGTGAAATTTTTGAATTAGATCGTGCTACTTTGAAATCCGATGGTGTTTTTCGTAGCAGTCCAAGAGGTTGGTTCACTTTTGGACATGCTACGTTTGCTTTGCTCTTCTTTTTCGGACACATTTGGCATGGCGCTAGAACCTTGTTCAGAGATGTTTTTGCTGGTATTGACCCAGATTTGGATGCTCAAGTGGAATTTGGGGCATTCCAAAAACTTGGAGATCCAACTACAAAGAGACAAGTAGTCTGATACAACATTGCTCTGGTATCTTTCGCCTCTATTTGATTTTTTTTTGATTTGACATAAGGGATTGGAGAAATCTTGATTTTCATCATCGCCTTTTCTTTGACTCTTGCCCTTTCTTTATCTGGGAAATGATCCCAAATGAATAGGTGTGGAAGCTATAATTGTAAACCACGATCGAATCTATGGAAGCATTGGTTTATACATTCCTGTTAGTCTCGACTTTAGGGATCATTTTTTTCGCTATCTTTTTTCGAGAACCGCCTAAGGTTCCGACTAAAAAGATGAAATGATTTTTCATTATCTCAATTGAAGTAATGAGCCCCCCAATATGGGAGGTTCATTATTTCAACTAGTCCCCGTGTTCCTCGAATGGATCTCTTAGTTGTTGAGAGGGTTGCCCAAAAGCGGTATATAAGGCGTACCCAGTAAAGCTTACAAGTGAACCAGATATGGAGATGGCGACTAGGGTTGCTGTTTCCATTATTAGATAATTTCAAGACCACGATCGATCTACGCTACGATAAGATCGTTTATTTACAACGAAATAGTATACAAAGTCAACAGATCTCAACCAATGCAATAGGATTTATGGCTACACAAACCGTTGAGGGTAGTTCTAGATCTGGGCCAAGACGAACTATTACAGGGGATTTATTGAAACCATTGAATTCGGAATATGGTAAAGTGGCTCCTGGATGGGGAACTACCCCCTTCATGGGTGTCGCAATGGCTCTATTTGCGATATTCCTATCTATTATTTTGGAGATTTATAATTCTTCCGTTTTACTGGATGGAATTTCAATGAGTTAGGTCCCATAAGAACCATGAAGTCCTAGCTTTTCAATCCAAAATGAATCACTTAGGACTCGGATTTCTAGGCCATTCTGGTAGTTCGACCGTGGAATTCCGTTGTTTCGGTATTTCCGGAATATGAGTGTGTGACTTGTTATAATTGATCCTATTGATAGTACAGAGAATAGGTCTGTCATCTCGATAGAGATGGTTCTACCTCGTCGGATATTCATTCTAGTATCCGGAGCACGGAATATATGGAATAGATCAAGAAATATTTGAACTATGATTCATACCTACTATTCAGACCTCGCAACCGGACTCCAACAAATTTTCAAACAACGAGTCATAAATCGAACGATTTTTCTTCCTTCAGAATTATGCTTATTTTGACCGAAGGACCAATGTTTCTATGGATTTTTAGTGATTCCATCCATTCATTGAATAAGTGATGATCAAATGGTTCTTACTCAGAGAACCTTTGGGCTTAGCTTGGGCGCTTTATTGAATCATCGTGGTTCTAGTATGAATCTGAGGTTTCAATCGATTCATAGGGTCTCCACAAGAGAATTCCTATCAATAGTAAACAAAACATATAGTAAATCCGTATTACGCACAAACAAAAACAACAAATCCAAAATAAAATAAATAGGGGAAGAGAAGATTCAAGAGGCCTATAACGATCAACATAAAGACGAATGAGCCAACTTGATATTTTGGCATTATCATCACAAAGAAGAGATTCCGGATTTTGGTTCCTTCGCTTCGTATCTTCAGGGACGATTGAATCAAGTGGCTAAGAAGTTTCAAACTTTCTATTCCATATCCGTTGCAACCACTATTTGGGTGTTTTTGCTTGAGCCGTACGAGATGAAATTCTCATATACGGTTCTCAGAGGGGGAGTCTCTTTGGTTTACCTATCTCAATAAAGTATATGATTGGTTCGAGGAGCGTCTCGAGATTCAGGCGATTGCAGATGATATAACTAGTAAATATGTTCCTCCTCATGTCAACATATTTTATTGTCTAGGAGGGATCACACTTACTTGTTTTTTAGTACAAGTAGCTACCGGTTTTGCTATGACTTTTTACTATCGTCCGACCGTTACAGAGGCTTTTGCCTCTGTTCAATACATAATGACTGAAGCCAACTTTGGTTGGTTAATCCGATCAGTTCATCGATGGTCAGCAAGTATGATGGTGCTAATGATGATCCTACACGTATTTCGTGTGTATCTCACAGGTGGATTTAAAAAACCTCGCGAATTGACTTGGGTTACAGGCGTGATTTTGGCTGTATTGACTGCATCTTTTGGTGTAACTGGTTATTCCTTACCTCGGGACCAAATTGGTTATTGGGCAGTAAAAATCGTGACAGGCGTACCTGAAGCTATTCCTGTAATAGGATCGCCTTTGGTAGAGTTATTACGTGGAAGTGCTAGTGTCGGTCAATCCACTTTGACTCGTTTTTATAGTTTACACACTTTTGTATTACCTCTTCTTACTGCCGTATTTATGTTAATGCACTTTCCAATGATACGTAAGCAAGGTATTTCAGGTCCTTTATAGAGAAGACA